TTAGTTAGTATTCACAATATTAGTTGATATTCAAAAGATCCGATTCAAGTAGACAAAGAGATGGTTGAATCAAAATAATTTTTTTTAAAGTTCCATTTTTCCAGAGGGCAATATGAATGTGCTATCATGTTTCATCAACACACTATACGATATAGCCGGTGTCGAAGTAGGCCAACATTTCTATTGGCAAATAGGGGGTTTCCAAGTCCATGGCCAAGTACTTATTACTTCTTGGATTGTAATTGCTATCTTATTAGGTTCAGCTACTATAGCTGTTCGGAACCCACAAATAATTCCGGCCGGGAGTCAGAATTTTTTCGAATATGTTCTTGAATTCATTCGAGATGTGAGTAAAACCCAAATCGGAGAAGAATATGGTCCTTGGGTTCCTTTTATTGGAACTCTCTTTCTATTTATTTTTGTTTCGAATTGGTCAGGAGCTCTTTTACCTTGGAAAATCATAGAATTACCTCATGGAGAGTTAGCCGCACCCACGAATGATATAAATACTACTGTTGCTTTGGCTTTACTCACGTCAGTGGCATATTTCTATGCGGGTCTTACCAAAAAGGGATTAAGTTATTTCGGGAAATATATTCAACCAACCCCAATCCTTTTACCCATTAACATCCTAGAAGATTTTACAAAACCCTTGTCACTTAGTTTTCGACTTTTCGGAAATATCTTAGCAGATGAATTAGTAGTTGTTGTTCTTGTTTCTTTAGTACCTTCAGTGATTCCTATCCCTGTCATGTTCCTTGGATTATTTACAAGTGGTATTCAAGCTCTTATTTTTGCAACTTTAGCCGCGGCTTATATAGGAGAATCCATGGAGGGTCATCATTGAAATAGTCTTATTTTTTTTTCGATTAGCGCAAAGCAATGTATGTGTAGTTCACGATGATTTACTTAAGGAATAGAAATATACAAGACTTTCTATTTCTATATGATAGAAAAAAATAGGAACAAAAAAATCAAAGATTACGATATTCGAGAGTTGTAAAAACAAAAAAGGAAAGAGATCCAAAAGATCTTTTTCCTAAAATTAGTCTTTCGTCCACTTAATATCCTACCTTCCTTTCCTTGATGAAGATTTACTTTTCTATTGGTCAGCCAATCTTCTTATTCAAATCATAATTTGAAATATATGTTTACGACGTGTGATTAAATAAAAAATAAAAAACAGGAGAAATAATTCTACTCAATTTGTCTATTTCAATTGTATTCGGTTGGAATAATGATAAAGAAACTGCAAAGGAGAAAAGAATTTACAAAAAGCAAAGAAAAGGCATTCCTAAAAAAAGAAAATGGATTGATTCTCGAATCCGATTGAATCGAATGGTTTACGTTATGGAAGAAAGACGTGTATATGTGATAGTAGATATTGGCTGGTTATATATGAACTAAAGATATATTTCATTTGCCCTACTGTTGTATATGGGTTTCACTAGAAGTCCTTTCGATTCTTGTGGCTGTGAATTGAATGAATAAGGAGATGAAATCAAGAAAAGATGGAAAAATTGAAATAACAGTTCGTAATCAAGAAATGGAAGAACGAGAGTTCTATGGATTCACAAAGACTCTGTGTACAGAAATGAAAAAATCTGAATATATAATATTCTTACTTAAATTCGAAGTTCTTAGTTACTTTGACTAGATGAATCTTATCGATGGAATAATTAAGTCATAATTCATTGGTTGATTGTATCATTAACTATTTCTTTTTGTTGGTATGAGGAACTTATCATGAATCCACTGATTTCTGCTGCTTCCGTTATTGCTGCTGGGCTGGCCGTAGGGCTTGCTTCTATTGGACCTGGGGTTGGTCAAGGGACTGCTGCGGGTCAAGCCGTAGAGGGTATCGCAAGACAGCCCGAGGCAGAGGGAAAAATACGAGGTACTCTCTTGCTTAGTCTAGCTTTTATGGAAGCTTTAACGATTTATGGGTTGGTTGTAGCATTAGCACTTTTATTTGCGAATCCTTTTGTTTAAATCTTCGAAATAGGCAAAGTATGTATTTTTCCTATTTTATTGCCTTAGATTTGTCGTTTGCTTTTTCAAATTGGACCAAGATGTCACTCCTATAAGTCCTTATTCGTTGAGAAAATAACCTACGGGAAGGGCTGATTTATAGATTGAGGAATTAGCATACCGCCCCGCTTCCCCTTCATAGTCCGAGGGAAACTTTTTTTATGGGGGTCTTGCAACAATCCAGGGGTAGTTCATACTTTAGAACTCAATAAAAAAAAATATTTTTTGACTCGATTTCAAAAAAAAGGAAAGAAGAAATAAAGAGTAAAGAGGGGGAAAGTGATATAAAAAAAATTCTGGTCGATTTTTGAGCCTATCTATAATCTATATAATGAGATTATATGTATATGTATAAAAGGAGATTATATGAAAAATGTAACCGATTCTTTCCTTTCTTTAGGCCACTGGCCATTTGCCAGGAGTTTCGGATTTAATACCGATATTTTAGCAACAAATCCAATAAATCTAA